ATACCGTACTGTACTGGGTCTGGCTTTTTCAATTACTCCCGATCTGTGAAATATGAAATAGAGTAGAGTATTGTATGTTTCCCGGGAGTACATACATAAATGGAATTTGTACAATATAAAATAAATTGAACATAGTTACTGTGTATAGAATAGTATAGAATACTTTTTTTTTAATCTTAAAAAAAAAGTATATCCTTTTCGGGCCCTATTTTGTGTAACCTCAATTTCAAATTTTACTAATTTGAAATAATCTATCTCATTCAAATTTCGCATTGAGCTTTTGATATATGCGTCCCATTACTAATCCAATGAAAGAGGATATTTAAAAAATAAAGATCAAACAAGGATCACTTTTTTATTAGCGAGGTAATGAATTTTTTTTTTTTTATATTTTATAAGGGTTTTTCCTTGAAAGAACAAACTTTTTAAATTTATATATAAATATAGAAAAAAATAGTTAATTTGATGGAATATTCTATTTTTTTATACCGGAATTTGTACTCGTCTTTATCATACTTCTTTTGTTTTCCAAGAAGATTGGATCATTAAAAAAAGGAGGTTATAACTTAGCTCCTTCCTTTTTTTTCATTGAGCTTCTATTGTTTGTTGGGGTTTGTTTAGAACCAATGGTAAGTGGAAAGGCGGTTAGATGATACTTCATCAGATGATTGTACAAAGAGGGCGGTAGGTTATAGAAAAGAAAGAATGGAAAAGAATGATAAATAAATAAAGGAATTATTGATTGTATCGGGAATCAAATTTTGAGTTCAGTATGGATAAAAGATCGTCCTATGTTATACTATTCAATTCTTGACGATGAATCGATTTGATAGCTCCGATATTGTTATTCATGATATTGATCCGATTCGATATCATCGAGATGTAATGCATCCCATTGAATTTACAGGCGAAAGATTTATTATCTCTATGGGATTAACTCCCGAGTTATTGCGAATTAAAGAAAAATTAAACAATGAGATTATGGAAGTAAATATTCTCGCATTTATTGCTACTGCACTGTTTATTCTAGTTCCTACTGCTTTTTTACTTATAATATACGTAAAAACAGTCAGCCAAGGTGATTAATTTGAATTAAACTTTATTTTTTATTTCTTATCAATAATTGCAGAGAAGAAAAGGATAAAAATTTCGCGTCTTAAATGAAATGGGCAGACTAGAATCAGTCGTATTCTATGAGATACGATAGTATGGTAGAAAGATTCAGATATTTCTTTCTACCATACTATCTAGTATTGTTATTGTAGTGTATAAAGTTGTATTGTAATGCGGGTTAATTTAATATAGATTAATATAGATCAATCTACAATAGTATCATCATATTCCTTTTCTATATATATAGAAATCGATTTAATTACGTATATATAATATATATAGTGATAATGTATATTATATAGTATCCCAATTCTATTTCTTTGCTTTATCTATTTGTATTTAATTTGTGTTGATTTCAATTAAATTAATTTGAAATAATCGAAAGCGACTTTTACGATTAGAATTCCTAGATTTCTGATTATTTTCAATATGAATCCCGATCGAAAGAATCAATGACTTCTTCGATAGGTATAATAAAATAATCTTTTAGTTAGCATTCCGACGAAGAAGTCATTGATTGAGGAGTTGACAAATGATCCATGGGAACTTCTTCGGATTTCGAAAAGGATTAGTAAAACCCGTCGACTTTTAACGTTTGAACCATGATATGAAATGGGTTCAATAAAACAAGCAAAACATAAATAAAATTTCTAAAATAGTAAAACTAAAACAAGCGGCGCAATATGTGACTCGCCCAAGACAATATTTTAGGATGTGCAGTATCTCGTTGGACAACTACTATGTTGTTTCCCAATGTGTATCCACGTAATGGAATAACCGAATTGTTTTCTCTTTGATCTTTGATCTTTGAACAGTAAAGAGGTAAACAAAATAAAAAAAAGTTCCGTTCTTCCTCATGGTCCATATCTAACTTTGGTAAGAGTCAGTTCATCGAAATAGAAAATTTATGAAGAATTCAGTTGGAATAAATTTCCTACCATTTGTATTCCTTTTACTTTTTTTACTTTCAAAATACGAACACGGAAATAATTGAAATATTTCTTTGATTGAAAGAGTATTCTTCATATATATTTATTATTCATAGAATACATTACTCAACTAAAATCCAAGAGAATTTCGAAATGAAGATATTTTTCATTTCTATTTCAATTTAAAAATAAAATTTTAAATTGAAATAGTGAAATTTTAAATAAAAAAAACTTTGCCGAACGATCTATAAAAAAAAGTGATACTGTTTAGTTCCTAAACTCAATTAGTAGTACTTCTAGAGTCCACTCCTTCCCCATACTACTAGTGAAAGGGAAAACGTAAAGACTACCATTAAAGCAGCCCAAGCGAGATTTACTATATCCATGTGAATTATGTCCTCTATCTCTATGAAGGAATTATTCAATTATTGTTCACTAATAAATAATAGGGGAATCAC